TACATTTCAAGCGGTAGCGACAATTACAGTGACAGTTACATGTATAGTTACATTTGTAATGAAAGTGTAATAAATAGTAGTGACAATGAGAGCTCCAGTATAAGAACTAACACAAATAGAAGTGATTTCAATATGAGAAGAAGATATAATGATCTCGATATCAATAAAAAATACAGGCATTTGTGGGTTCAATGTGAAAATTGTTATGGATTAAATTATAAGAAATTTTTTAAGTCAAAACTAAATGTTTGTGAACAATGTGGATATCATTTGAAAATGAGTAGTTCAGATAGAATCGAACTTTCGATTGATCCGGGCACTTGGGATCCTATGGATGAAGACATGGTTTCTATGGACCCCATTGAATTTCATTCAGAAGAGGAACCTTATAAAGATCGTATCGATTCTTATCAAAGAAAAACAGGGTTAACTGAGGCTATTCAAACAGGCATAGGTCAACTAAACGGTATTCCCATAGCAATTGGGGTTATGGATTTTCAGTTCATGGGGGGCAGTATGGGATCCGTAGTAGGCGAGAAAATCACTCGTTTGATCGAGTATGCTACTCAAAAATCTCTACCTCTTATTATAGTGTGTGCTTCCGGAGGAGCGCGCATGCAAGAAGGAAGTTTGAGCTTGATGCAAATGGCTAAAATATCTTCCGCTTTATATAATTATCAATCAAATAAAAAGTTATTCTATATATCAATCCTTACATCCCCTACAACCGGTGGAGTCACTGCCAGTTTTGGTATGTTGGGAGATATCATTATTGCCGAACCTAATGCTTATATTGCATTTGCGGGTAAAAGAGTAATTGAACAAACATTGAATAAGACAGTACCTGATGGTTCCCAAGCGGCTGAGTATTTATTCCATAAGGGCTTATTGGACCCAATCGTACCACGTAATCCTTTAAAAAGTGTTCTGAGTGAGTTATTTCAGCTTCACGGTTTCTTTCCCTTGAATTAAAATTCAATCAAGTAGAGCATTCAATTCAGTTATTTTATTTACGGCGAACAAGTATTTTATTTATCGGAATCCCAGTAAAGTAAAAATAAGAAGAGTGGGTTTTCCTTACGGGCATAAGATCCATTTCTCGAAAGAATAAGAAGCTTCGGATAATTACTTTTTTCCTTCAAATAGATCTCTTTTTTTCTACCTATATTCATAATTAGTAATCGGGAAATATCTATCAACGGGATAAAGGAGTGAATTCTTCTTTCCGCGAAATTCTAAAAATAAAAAGAATTTCATGTTACCTTCTTACGTATTCTAGATATAGAATAATTAAAATATAGAAAATTATAGAATAGAAATCTTGATCTTGTCTATTTCTATATCTCCCGAGAACTCACATTTTGTTTTGTTCTAGGAATCCCTCCCTGTCGGATAGGATTCTAACGAATCCCTCTTCCTTGGGAACTTGTAATAAACTCTTTTGTTCTTTATTAGAAGATAAGGACAACAAGAGAATAAGAAAGTTATCATATATATATATTTCAGTTAGAAAGGCGAATGGGTACACTTATTTAGTTATACATTCTTTGCACTTATTATTCTATACTTATAATAGATATACTTATCATAAGATATCTTTATAACAGGTACAAATATTAAATCGAGGTATCCATTCTATGACAACTCTCAATTTACCTTCTATTTTTGTGCCTTTAGTAGGCCTAGTATTTCCGGCAATTGCAATGGCTTCTTTATTTCTTCATGTTCAAAAAAATAAGATTGTCTAGATCCGATGGGACCAAATCCCATCCAATTTTTTTTTTTTCAAAACTTAGACTTGATCATAATACAGATATCTATTTAGTGGAATATGGTCCAACATGCGGCTTCCTCCGAACACAAATGAAAGAGCTCTTATACACGCGGAAACATGATATATGGATAAATGCATTCATTATAGCTATTTGAAAATGGATCCGCAGAGCAGATGTATGAAATGGAAATTCAATGTATCTATATGTATGTATGTAGATATCCATAGTGGGATCATATGAATATGAAGCGGATGCTTTTATATTATATTTAACCAATTCGATGAATTACTCCTAATGGTTCACATCATTAATGGTTCACATCATAATAGTGCTAGTTGATGAGAGTTATTTCGGGAACAAAAAAAGTAAAGTCAAATTCATTTGGGTTATTCTCTCAATTCCAATAAAATGAAACTGGATCTAGTATGAACTGGCGATCAGAACGTATATGGATAGAACTTATAACGGGGTCTCGAAAAACAAGTAATTTCTGCTGGGCCTGTATCCTTCTTTTAGGTTCACTAGGATTCTTATTGGTTGGAACTTCTAGTTATCTTGGTAGGAATCTGATATCCTTATTCCCGTCCCAGCAAATCCTTTTTTTTCCACAAGGGCTCGTGATGTCTTTCTATGGGATCGCGGGTCTGTTCATTAGCTCCTATTTGTGGTGCACAATTTCGTGGAATGTAGGTAGTGGTTATGACCGATTCGATAGAAAAGAAGGAATAGTGTGTATTTTTCGTTGGGGATTTCCTGGAAAAAATCGTCGTATCTTCCTTCGATTCCTTATGAGAGATGTCCAGTCGATTAGAATAGAAATTAAAGAGGGTATTTTTCCCCGTCGTGTCCTTTATATGGAAATTAGAGGCCAGGGAGCCATTCCCTTGACTCGTACTGATGAGAATTTGACTCCACGAGAAATTGAACAAAAAGCTGCTGAATTGGCCTATTTTTTGCGCGTACCAATTGAAGTATTTTGAAATTGATATATTAGTTAGATAGATATGGATCCTATATTGTTATTGTATTGTAAATTACCCCTCCTTTATCAATCGATGTTTCTTTTTATCCGTTCTTTTCCTTCAAATGATTGGATTTCTTATAACTATAACATCCAATTTCTCCCGGGTTTTGCCACTCGTTTTTGATTTAATCATCACACATCAATATTTTTCATAAATTTCCCTCAATTATTCCTGGGCTGTGGGTAGCCAGCGAAACTTTTCGAAATAATTGATCTAAGGGGGTTCTTTCATCTTGAAATCCGAATAATATTAATTACTGCGGCTCTTTTGGGCATTCATCGAAAGGATGCAATTGTTTCGAATTTGACCAATTGATAAATTTCGAAACAATATTTTTTTATTTCTTCATTCGACGCGAACCCTTATTCTAATTCTATATTCTTTCTCGATCCAAGGACTTACCAATTAATTACAAATAAAAAAGGGGGAGTAGATCCATAGGTTCGATACCTTGTTATAGAACTCATGCTTCATAGAAATATCAGATCGGATAGAGTCGCCGAATGAGGTAGTTTCATTAGCAATTCACAGATTCAAAATGCCACAAAAGAAAGCATTCACTAACCTCCCATATCTTGCATCTATAGTATTTTTGCCCTGGTGGATCTCTCTCTCATTTAATAAAAGTCTGGAATCTTGGGTTACAAATTGGTGGAATGCTAGGCAATCCGAAAATTTTTTGAATGATATTCAAGAAAAGAATGTTCTAGAAAAATTCATAGAATTAGAGGAACTATTCCTTTTGGACGAAATGATAAAGGAGTACCCGGAGACACATATACAAAAGCTTCGTATAGGAATCCACAAAGAAACGATACAATTGGTCAAGATGCACAATGAGGGTTATATCCATAGCATTTTGCACTTCTCGACAAATATAATCTGTTTCGCTGTTCTAAGGGGTTGTTCTATTCTGGGTAATGAAGAACTTGTCGTTCTTAATTCTTGGGTTCAGGAATTCCTCTATAACTTAAGTGACACAATAAAAGCTTTTTCTATTCTTTTATTAACCGATTTATGTATCGGATTCCACTCGCCCCATGGTTGGGAACTTATGATTGGCTCTGTCTCCAAAGATTTTGGATTTGATCATAACGATCAAATTATATCGGGTCTTGTTTCCACTTTTCCAGTCATTCTAGATACAATTTTGAAATATTTTATCTTCCGTTATTTAAATCGCGTATCTCCGTCACTTGTAGTCATTTATCATTCAATGAATGACTAAAGACTGATCCACCGATATTAATCCAATCATAATGTTTGTTACTTCGTACATAAACAAACCATTTAAAATCTTACTCACTTTTTATATTTCTACCCATCCAGGGGATTCTTCCTGTATTCCAGTAAAATTATTCCAATACAATAGCAGAATCGTGGATAGGGAACTATACTAGCAACCTACCTAATTTATTGTAGAAATTTTCGGGATCAATGATTGGACCATGCAAAATAGAAATACCTTTTCCTGGATAAAGGAACAGATGACTCGATCCATTTCTGTATCGATCATGATATATGTAATAACTCGCCCATCTACTTCATATGCATATCCCATTTTTGCGCAGCAGGGCTATGAAAATCCACGAGAAGCGACTGGGCGTATTGTATGTGCCAATTGCCATTTAGCTAATAAGCCCGTGGATATTGAGGTTCCGCAAGCGGTACTCCCTGATACTGTATTTGAAGCAGTTATTAGAATCCCTTATGATATGCAACTGAAACAGGTTCTTGCTAATGGTAAAAAAGGGGCTTTAAATGTAGGGGCTGTTCTTATTTTACCTGAGGGATTCGAATTAGCCCCCCCCGATCGTATTTCTCCCGAGATGAAAGAAAAGATGGGCAATCTGTCTTTTCAGAGTTATCGCCCCACTAAAAAAAACATTCTTGTGATAGGTCCTGTTCCCGGTCAGAAATATAGCGAAATCACCTTTCCTATCCTTTCCCCGGACCCCGCTACTAAAAAAGACGTTCACTTCTTAAAATATCCTATATATGTAGGCGGGAACAGGGGAAGGGGTCAGATTTATCCCGATGGGAGTAAGAGTAACAATACAGTCTATAATGCTACAGCAGCAGGTATAGTAAGCAAAATTGTACGTAAGGAAAAAGGGGGATATGAAATAACCATAGCGGATGCATCGGATGGACGCCAAGTGGTTGATATTATACCTCCAGGACCAGAACTTCTTGTTTC